GATATGGCTTTTTGAGGACAATGAGGATTTCAAGATGCTGCTTCTCCTTTAATAGAACAGCTAATTTTTTTTCATGATCATGCAATATTAATTTTAATTATAATTATTAGACTTTTAATGTATGCAGCAGTTTCTTTAATTTCTAATAAGATGACTTCTCGATTTACTTTAGAAAGACAAATAATCGAGACTGTATGAACAATTTTACCAGCTATTATTTTGATTTTCTTAGCACTCCCATCTTTACGCTTATTATATTTATTAGATGAAGTAGAATCTCCAATATTAACTATTAAGGCTATTGGACATCAATGATACTGAAGATATGAATATTCTGATTTTTTAAACCTAGAATTTGATTCTTACATAATCCCTCTGGAAGATTTAAATAGAGGAGATTATCGACTATTAGAAGTAGACCACCGAAGTGTTGTACCTATAAATATAAAAATTCGTATTTTAGTTACTGCAGCAGACGTTCTCCATTCTTGGACAGTACCTTCACTAGGAGTAAAAGCAGATGCAGTTCCAGGTCGACTAAATCAATTAAGATTTTTTTCTAAAATACCAGGTGTATTTTACGGTCAATGTTCTGAAATTTGTGGAGCTAACCACTCTTTTATACCTATTGTTTTAGAAGTAGTGAACACCGAATCTTTTATTAACTGAGTCTTAAGCTCAACATCTTAAATAAAGAAATTAGTTAAATTATAATAAAAATTTGTCAAATTTTAGTTACTTATAAAGTATTTCTTTATGCCACAATTAGCCCCTTTAAATTGAATTTTTTTAATATTATTTTTTTGATTTATAGTAATAAGAATAACAATTATGTTTTGATGAATAAAAGATAAAAAATTTAAGATTTCAACTGATAGAAAAAAAGTTTTTTCTAGAAAACAATGAACTTGATAATTAATTAAAATGCTAATAGATATTTTTTCCAGATTTGATGAACAAAACTTTACTATTTTATCTAGATTCCCTTTTATCTGAACTGCGGGGTCTCTTCCCCTTCTGATTTTACAGAGCCAATATTGACTAAGATCTTCTCGAGTTTTAATAATAACTTTAAAACCTAAATCCTTTATAGTAACTCAAATCTTACGAACCTCCGGAAAAAATTTAAACGGGTTTATTAACATTATAAGAGGAATTTTTGTAATACTAATTTTTATTAATATTTTAGGCTTACTACCATATGTTTTTAGGTTATCAAGACATTTGACTTTTGCTTTTTCTTTTGGAGCTCCCTTATGGCTTTCATTAATTCTATCAGGAATTTTTTTTAATTTTTCCAGAGTTATTTCTCATTTACTTCCTCAAGGGGCCCCAGTTTTTCTAAGTCCTTTTTTAGTTTTAGTTGAGACAGTGAGAATTTCTGTACGCCCAGTTACTTTATCTATTCGTTTAGTAGCTAATATAAGAGCAGGACATATTATCTTGGGGTTAGTTGGAGCCTATTTAAGTGTGAGAATTTTTGTTTATTCCTTTTTTATTATTTTAATATTAATTATAGTAGAAATTTTTTATTTTATATTTGAAATTGGTGTTAGTATAATCCAAGCATATATTTTTTCTTTATTAATTACACTTTATTCAGAAGATCATCCTATATATTATACATAAAAACTTTTAAATCTATAGGCACTGGTCATAGTTAATCATTAACTCTTTAGCAACTTCACTGCCACACTCTATATAAGCTATACAACCTTAATTAAATAAAAAGATAAGTCTAGGAATAAAAAAAATTCCTAATAATCTAAGCCCTAGTAACGAATTAAATAAATTTTTTTGATTGTGTTGATTTTTTTTAGAGGAAAATGATAAAACCTTAATTAAGCCCTCTCCACCTAAAGTTTCTAGTCAATTTAAATCTAAAATCTTAAATAACAAAAAAGATATCTTTAAAGTTTTTAAACTAACAAAATTATTACTTAAAATTCTTATAAATCATATATAAGAAAAAAAATCGAAAAAAACTGTTTTCTTCTTAATTTTTATAATATTAAATAATAGAAAAGAAATAACACCTCTACTCATCACAATAAATAAAGTTAATAGTTTATCAAACATATTTAAAAAAGGTGAGCAGACTGGAGATAATAGTACTCAAGATAACACACTACCCCCAAAAACAGCTCCTATTGTCAGGCCTAAAATGGGTAAAATAATATAAAAATCCTCATCACTAGAACAAATAAAAACAGACTGAGTTATATTGCTTCAAAAAATATAAATAGAAAGACGAACAGAATATCTCACAGTAAGTGATGTAGCTAAAAAAACTAAAATTCCTAAAAATAAATTTATTTGATTAAGAATTATTATTTCAATAATAAAATCTTTACTATAAAATCCTGCAAAAAAAGGTACACCACATAGAGCTAGATTAGCAATATTAAAACAGGATCTAGAAATAGGAAGCTGAATTCAAAGCTGCCTTATTTTTCGCACATCTTGATTATTAAAATGAAGATGGATAATTCCTCCTGCACATAAAAATAACAAAGCCTTAAATAAAGCATGTGTAAATAAATGTATTAGAGCAAAAATAGGAAGACCTAAACCAATACTAAATATTATAACCCCCAATTGACTTAAAGTAGAAAGTGCAATAACTTTTTTTAAATCTATCTCATAGTTTGCTGCAATACCAGCCATTAATATAGTTATCACAGAAATTCTTAAAATTAAAGGTTTAAATAATCATAAAGTATCTAAAAAATAAAAAAAACGAACCAACAAAAACACTCCTGCTGTTACTAATGTAGAAGAATGAACTAAAGCTGAAACTGGAGTTGGGGCTGCCATAGCAGCTGGTAACCACCTACAAAAAGGAATCTGAGCACTTTTAGTCATTCCAGCAATTACAATTATTATAATCCTAAAATTACAAAAATTAAAATTTCACATAAAACTACTATCTCAATGACCTTGACTAAATATCCAGCCAACCCTTATTAAAATTCCTACATCTCCGATTCGATTCATAAAAGCAGTTATTAACCCGGCTCCTAATGACTTATAATTCTGATAATAAATTACTAAACAAAAAGAAACTAAACCTAAGCCGTCCCACCCTAATAATAAAGAAATTAAATTAGGAATAAAAATTAAAAAATTTATAGATAGCACAAAGAGCATAACAATAAAAATAAAACGAGAAATAAAAATATCTCCAGATATATAACTTATAGTAAAAATTATTACACAAAAAGAAATAAAACAAACAATAAATCTAAATATTGTTCTCCTTCAATCAAAAATAATAGGAATATTAATATTAACAGAATGAACTTCAAAAAAAACTAACTCTAAAAGAATACTCTTGTTATAATAAATTAAAAATATACTATAATTTAACATTAGAATAAATCATCTTATTAAAAAAATAGAAGCTATAGATCCTGGATTTTTATAAAACTTCACTGTCAACTAAGAAAATCTTATCTTTAAAATCACAATTTAATATTTTTATAAACTAAGTTAACAATAAATTATATCACTAACAACTAAAAGAAGCTGAGCAGGAATCCAGTGTATAAAAATTACTAAATAATTAATAGATTTTAAACTTCCAAACGGACTAATAAAATTAGAAACATTGCCATGCTGAGTTCTTGTATAAAGAAACAACCTATATACCGCTACTAAAAATCTTATAAGTCTTAAAGGAAAAAAGAATACAAAAGAAACTGATAAAATTGAAATAATTAACCTCACTTCCCTTAATAAATTTATAGAAGGAGGAGCAGCCATGTTTACAGAACACAATAAGAATATACATAATCTCAGTCTAGGTAAAATACTAATAAACCCTTTAGAAATCAAAATACTACGAGATCCAGATTTTTCATATAAAACATTTGCAATATAGAACAACCCCGAAGAAGAAAAAGCATGGCCAACTATTATTAATACTCCACCAGTTATCCCTCATAATCTTCTACTGAACAACCCTGCTACCATAATACCCATATGTCCTACAGAAGAATACGCGATTAATCTTTTTATATCTACTTGACGAATACAAATTATACTTCTAATTAGTCCACCAACTAAAGCTAAAGATATAAAAAAAATAAAAATTTTTATATTAATAATAAAAACCAAATTAACTATCCGTAATAAACCATAGCCTCCAAGCTTTAACAATAAAGCAGCTAAAATTATAGACCCAGCAACTGGAGCTTCAACATGAGCCTTAGGCAATCATAAATGAACTGAAAAAATAGGCAACTTAATTAAAAATGCAAATATCAAAAAAAACCACCAAACAGAAAATCTAATATCCCTATTAAAATAGGGGAAACTCCACTTCAGAAAAAATCTTAAATGCCCGTTTATTCTATAAATATAAAGAAAATTAATTAATAAAGGAAGGGCTCCTATAACAGTATAAATAATTAAATATATTCTTGCTTGAAGACGCTCAGGTTGGTACCCCCAAATCAAAATTAAAGTCAAAGTCGGAATCAATGATCTTTCAAAAAAAATGTAAAGCAAGAATAAATTTTTTTGGACAAATATTAAAATAATAACTAAATTAAGAAAAATAATTATATTACAAAAAAAATTACTATTAAATTTACTAAATAAAATTTTTATTCTTCTCAAAATCATTAAAGAAGAAACTCAACATCTTAATATAATTAAAACAATAGATAAAGAATCTACAAATATCCCTAAAAATATTTTTGGTACACCAAAAGAAGAATAAAAATAAAAAAGAATAAAAAAAAAACCGACAAAAAGAATTCATCTTCTTAAAAATCATTTAAACTTGAACTTACCTAGATAAATTCTAGATAAAAAAAACAAAGCTATAGAAGCTAACACTTATGAATTGATATAGAAGAAACGTAATCATTTCCATGCCTTCGAATCAACACCACTAATAAAGATAATCCTAAAGCAGCTTCACAAGCTATAAAAACCAACAGCACAAAAATTAATAATCTTTCATTACTTATTTCTCCTGCTAAAGCAACAACAATCAGAAAAATTGATAATATAATTATTTCTAATGATAATAAAGCATTTAACAAGTGTTTTCGCTGAAGACAAAATAATAAAAAAGAAATAATACTCCTCAATACTCCTAAACTAAATAAAGAATTTATAAATCTTATCATAACTGCTAAAAAAGCTATTAGCGTTAGTCTTGTAAACTAAAGACAGAATAATTTATTCTTTTAGCAAACTACTAAGCGATTTGAACACTTCTACTATGTTTTCAAAACATTGCTTTCCCGAGATATAGTTAAGTTTATTTACTAATAAAATAGTCTGTAATTTTTTGTAAAAAAGGATTAATTAGAAAAAAAGAAAAATATACTATTGTTAAAATTTGCCCCAATAAAATAAAAGGATCTTCAACAGGTTGACTTCCAATCCAAGTTAATAATAAAAAAATACAAAAGAAAAATCAAAAACAAATTTGACTAAAAAAATAAAAACTTAAAGAACGCAAAACTCCTAAATGTAAAATAGGAACAAAAAACAAAACTACAATAGACATTAATAGTCCTACAACTCCTCCTAATTTATTAGGAATAGAACGTAAAATAGCATATGCGAATAAAAAATATCACTCAGGCTGAATATGAACCGGAGTTACTAAAGGATTAGCAGGGATAAAGTTCTCAGGATCTGTTAATAAGTTAGGTTCAAGAAAAACAGTCATAAATAAAAAAAGACTTATTAATAAAAACCCCACTAAATCTTTTAAAATATAATAAGAATGAAGACTAACCTTTTCTCTATCACTATTTACCCCGAGAGGATTATTAGATCCAGTCTCATGTAAAAACAACAAGTGTAAAATTCTTATCCCTAAGATAATAAAAGGAGCTAAATAATGAAAAGTAAAAAAACGAGTTAAAGTCGCATTATCTACTGCAAATCCTCCTCAAATTCATTCAACTACAGTTTTTCCAATATAAGGAATAGCTGACACTAAATTAGTAATTACAGTAGCCCCTCAAAAAGATATCTGACCCCAAGGTAGAACATACCCAATAAACGCAGTTCCTATAGTCAAAAAAAACAAAATGACCCCGAGGTTTCAAGTATGAATATTAACAAAAGATCCATAATACAAGCCACGACCAATATGTAAATATAAACAAATAAAAAACCAAGAAGCACCATTAGCATGAGAAGCACGCATTACTCATCCATAATTCACATCTCGACAGATATGTGCAACGGAAGAAAAAGCCAAATCAACCCTAGTAGCATAATGTATAGCTAAAAACAAACCTGTCACAATTTGTAACATTAAACACAGACCTAACAAAGATCCAAAATTTCATCAAACAGATAGGTTAGAAGGAGAAGGTAAGTCAATTAAAGAATGATTAACAATTTTTAAAATAGGGTGGTAAGTTCGTAACGGCTTAAGCATAATATCTATTTAAAAGGACGCAAAGGTCCTTTATTAATAAAACAAATTTTTACAACACATAGCAAGATTAATAATAAAATTAAAACCAATCCAATTAATCTTATAAAATTAAAAAAAGAAAATAAAGAAGCCCCAAAACTCTGGTAAAAAACTTCTGGTAAATAGTTTCAAGGGATAATAACAAAATTAAGACCAAAAAATTCAATCTTATTTAACAAAAATATTCAAAACCTAATTATAAAAATAAAAAACTTTATTACTCCCTCAGACTTAAATACTAAGTTTGGAGTTAAAGCAGTAACATAAGCAAATATTACAAGTATCCCCCCAATATATACTAAAAATAAAATAAAACCAAACCAAGATTCAATATAATAAAAAACACATAAACTTATAATTAATCTATTAATTAAAATTAATCCGCCCATACTTAAAGGCTGAAGAATAATAGGTAAAGTAAAAGTAATTCTTAAGACCAAACAAAAAAGCAACGTTATAATCATGTCTCAGATAATAGTTTAAACAAAAATAATGACATTGGAAGTCAAAGATCAAAAAAATTTTGTTATCTGACTTAATTAAATATAATTAAAAATTTAAAAGATACTCTTCACACCAAAATTATCAAAGCAACAGGTAAAAATCTCAATCAAGTTAATTTTATCAATAAATCATAACGTAAACGAGGAAATGTTGCTCGAACCCAAACAAACAAAAATCCAATAAAAGTTCTTAAACCTCAAAATCCAACCTCACTATATACTCTTTCTCTTCCTCCAAAAAAAAACAAAGAAGTTATTATTCTTATAAATAAAATTCTAGCATATTCAGCTAAAAAAATTAAAGCAAATAAACCCCCTCCATATTCAATATTAAAACCAGACACTAACTCAGATTCTCCTTCAGCAAAATCAAAAGGAGCACGATTAGTTTCTGCAATTGATGCAACAACTCACATCAAAAAAATTGGAAATAAAATAATAACATTTCAAAACTCAAACTGAAAAAATACAATTTGCTTTAGACTAAAGCTACCACTTAAACAAATTACAGACAATAAAATTAAAAATAAACTAACTTCATAAGAAATAGTTTGAGCAACCGCTCGTAAAGCCCCAAGTAAAGAATACTTAGAATTAGAAGCCCAACCACTAATTATTGTACCATAGACATTAAGTGCTGAAACACAAAGAAAAAACAAAACACCTATTTCAAATGTCCACACCAAAAATCTTCTTCAATATAAAGATCACAAACACAAAGACAAAATTAATCTCAATGCTGGAGCTAAGTAATAAGGAACTTTATTAGAAGTCTGAATTTTTCTTTCTTCTTTCAAAAACAACTTTAAAGCATCTGCCAAAGGCTGGATCAAACCAAGATAACCCACTTTATTAGGACCTTTACGTCTCTGCATATATCTTAATCCTTTCCGTTCTAATAAAGTAAAAAAAGCAACTGCTAATAATACACAAACATAAGAAATAATAACCCAAAAAATTGAAACACCCATAATTAAAGGAGTATTAACTCATATATAAAACTTAACTTTATTGCACTATCATCTGCCACTTTAATTAATATCAAATGAAATAACTATTTCATATAATAATTCTAAATTATTCGCACTAACTTTGCTAATTTGATAAATTTAAAAAATTTATTTAAACTGGTCCTTTCGTACTAAATTCAAAAAATTTAAATTTCAAAGATAGAAACCAACCTGGCTTACACCGGTTTGAACTCAGATCATGTAGAAGTTTAAAGGGCGAACAGACCTCCTAATTAAGTATCTTCACCTAGTAGGTTTTCTAATCCAACATCGAGGTCGCAAACTTTTTTTTCAATTTGAACTTTCCAAAAAAATTACGCTGTTATCCCTGCGGTAACTAATCTTATAATCACTAAATAATGGCTCCTATAATATATAAATTATTATAATAAAAAGAAGCTAAATCAATTCTTCTGTCACCCCAACAAAATTTAATGTATAAAAAACTATTTTTCTAAAATAAAATAATTTTAATCTAATCTCAAGTTCGACAGGGTCTTTTCGTCTTTTGAATTTATTTAAGCTTCTGCACTTAAAAATTAATTTTTAAATAATATAAAAGAGACAGCTAAATTTACGTCAAACCATTCATACAAGCCTCCAATTAAAAGGCAAATGATTATGCTACCTTAGCACAGTCAGGGTACTGCGGCCGTTTAAATTTTAAATTCACTGGGCAGGTACGACTCTTTATTTAAAAAATACAAAGAGCGATGTTTTTGATAAACAGGCGAAATTTAAATTTGCCGAGTTCCTTTTTTATATTTATATTTATAAAACTTGGTAAGTTTAAAATTTAAAAAACCTAAACTTAAAACAATAAAAATACTAATTTTAACATAAATAATTACTATAAATAATAATTCAAAGTAAAAAAGAAATAAATAAGAAAATAATATGTATAATCCCAATCTATATTTGTTATAAAACCATAATAATAATAGCAACTTTTAAGCCTACATTAACTTGAATCAAATATTATTTATTCTACTTTCATTAGATTAACCTAACAAAAAAAAGTTTATAATAAAAATAAAATAAAATTCAAATTATATTTTATATTATAAACGGCACTTAAATACCTTTCTTCCTTAACTAGCTATCAAAAAAATCGTCAGCATTTCACTACCACAATTAAATCTAAAACTAGTTATGCCACACTAGTTAAGGTTTAAATGTAACTCTTTTTTTTTCTAGAAAATATAATACAATACTATATCTCGTTAAACCATAATGCAAAAGGTACTAGATTTTAACTATACTCTTATAAATTATTTTTTCCCTCACGGTACTATTTTCACCTAAAATTCATTAATATTACTAATTTAAAAAACTTGTTATAATAACAATTAAAATTTTATAATCATTTATTTAAAGTAAGCAACTAACTGCTTTATTTTCAGTGTAAATGAAATACATTCATATATGTTATACCCTAAAGGAACAGCTTCAGCTACCCCTACTATGTTACGACTTATCTCTTATTAAAAGAGAGCGACGGGCGATATGTACACACTTTAGAGCTTTTTCATACTAGTATTCTAAACTAATATTACTTCTAAGTCCTACTTTCATTTTACATTACAATAAAACTACAGCCTCCAAATAAAAATTGTAGCCCATCTCTTCTTTATTATAAGCTGCACTTTGACCTGACATAATAATAAATAAATTTCAAAGCTAACTTCCACCCCTTTAAGCGTAAGCTGATGACGGCAGTACACAAACCATAAATAAAGTAAGGTTAAACGCGGAATATCGATTATAGGACAGGCTCCCCTAGAAAGTTTTAAAGTACCGCCAAGTCTTTTAGATTTTAAGCTATCTATTAACTCGTAATACCCAGGTAAACAATTAACAATTTAAATAATGGGGTATCTAATCCCAGTCTTAATTTAAATTTTCATAGCTTCTAATAAAAGTTAATATAGGATTACAATAACATCTACAAATTTTACCTATTAACATTATGAAAATTAACTACCAAACTTATAACTATTTTTTACCGTTTTAATCTTAACTTAAGCCTTTTGTATAACCGCAGTTGCTGGCACAAATTTAACTAGCTTTAATAAACAATATCTAAAACAAAATTTCTTTCTTATTTAAAATCTTATACTGGTGTTGTAAATATTTTCGTCATAAATTTTTTTGATAAATATAACTTAAATTAAAAGAACCCTTTAAATTCTAATAAAAAAAATTAATCATGTACAGCTCCGCAAAACTACCATGTATTTCTACTAATTTTAGCTAAGTCTAAACCAAGACCAAATTTTCCTAGTAAAAGAGTTTACACTCATATTTGGGGTATGAACCCACTAGCTTTATTAGCTTATTTTACTAACTTAAGCCCCAACAGTTATATTATGTACCTATGAATCTGCAATTCACTGTTGTTTTTCAACTATAAGGCCTGATAAAAAGAAAATAAATTCTGTAAATGAAACTACAATTCACCGCCTAAACTCGACCATTTTATCAAAACACGAAAAACAATTCATTGCGGGTTTTGAAGACCCGTAGTTTAATAACTTAGTGTCTTAAAAAGAAAAATCATTAATTTTTTCTTCAGAGATCAAAACTCTGTGGGCTCATACACTGCTTTTTAATAAAAACATTTGACTTATGTACAATATTATCTTTAATTTAATTAAGCCTGTTATGTGGAAAATAACTATACATTCTATACTAAGATAATAAAGATAAATATTTTGTTATTCCATTTGGATGAAAACCAAATATGCTAAAATTTACACTATTATCTTTGTGAACATTATATCTATGTTTATGTTTATATTTATATCTATATATACTTATCTACATATACATATTTATGTATACATATACATACATATACATATACATATATATATATATATATATATTATATATATATATATATATATACATATCAATTAAAAAGTGTTAGCAAACAATTTATCTAACTATAGAAATGATTCGAAATCCATTTCATTTAGTAGAATTTAGACCTTGACCTATTGTAGGATCAATGGGAGCCTTTTCTTTAACCGTAGGATTAGCTGCGTGATTTCACGGATATTCAATAATCTTATACAGAATAGGAATTCTATTAATCTTGCTAACAATAATTCAATGATGACGAGACGTAATTCGTGAGGCTACGTTTCAAGGATACCATACTTTAAAAGTAACACAAGGACTCCGGTGGGGAATAATTTTATTTATTACATCAGAAGTATTATTCTTCTTTGCCTTTTTTTGAGCCTATTTCCATTCTAGCCTAGCTCCAACTCCTGAGATTGGCTTAAACTGACCTCCAATGGGGGTCACACCATTAAATCCCTTTCAAGTTCCATTATTAAATACGGCTGTTTTACTGGCCTCAGGTGTTAGAGTAACATGAGCTCACCATAGCTTAATAGAAGGAGACCGAAATAAAACAATCCAAGCTTTATTAATCACGGTTGCTTTAGGAATCTATTTTACATTCCTTCAAGGAGGAGAATATATAGAAACAACTTTCACAATTGCAGATAGATGCTACGGTTCAACTTTTTTTGTTGCCACTGGATTTCATGGCCTTCATGTTCTAATTGGAAGATCATTTTTAATAGTAGTCTTAGCTCGAAGAATTAATTTTCACTTTTCTATAAACCATCATTTTGGTTTTGAAGCAGCTGCATGATATTGACACTTCGTAGATGTTGTTTGATTATTCTTATATATTTCTATTTACTGATGAGGTTCATAAATTAATCTAAGTAACCTAAATAACAAGGTGCTAAACTTTTAATTTAGTCATGATATATTTATCCTTAGGAATAATACTTTAAATAAAAGATTTGATTTGCAATTAAAAAATAGGTATATTCCTTTATTCCAAAAATTTTAATCTTAAAATAGACCATTCTAATTATGATTTCGGCTCATATTCAAACAATTGAAATATTGTTTTAAGATTTTTTTTGAATTAGAAGCTCTAAGAAGCATTTAGCTGTTAACTAAAAAGGAATAATTATTATTATCTATTCAGGTATTACGCCGGATGAACGGATTACATTGATGTTGTAAAAAATAAGATTATTTCTTTAATACCTAGATATGAATCTATTAATAATAGCTATCAGCTTTGCCTTTATTTTAAGAATAATTTTATCCCATGTAGCTTTATTTTTAACTAAAAAAAAAATAATAAATCGTGAAAAAAGATCTCCATTTGAGTGTGGATTTGATCCTAAAAACTCTTCACGAATCCCATTTTCTATACGATTTTTTTTAATTACGGTAATTTTTTTAGTGTTCGACGTAGAAATTGTCTTATTATTGCCCTATTTATTATCTTCTAATTGTAGATCTGATGGATTTTCTTTAATTAATAGGATTCTTGTAATTTTTATCCTAACAGTTGGAACTTTATATGAATGATCAGAAGGAAGGTTACATTGAACTGTAAGTTAAAAATAGTCTAGGACAAATTATTGCTGCTAACTATAATTTAAGTGGTTCAATTCCATTTTATTTTTTAAGTTGTTAAATTTTCCATTTGTAAGATTATTTATTTTTATTTTGTTTTTTAGAAGCTTATTTTCTTTATCTTCTATACACTGATTCGGGGTGTGGCTTGGGTTAGAACTAAATTTAATTAGATTTATCCCATTAATAGTCCAATTTGGAAAGACAGAAGAAATCGAATCTGCAACTAAATATTTTTTAACTCAAGCAGCTGCCTCTGCTATATTACTTTTTTCTAGGTTAATTATATTTTGAAAAGAAGGAAATTGAGAATTAATAAGAAATAGAAGATTGATTTCCAGAAATATAATTTTATTTAGCTTATTAATAAAACTTGGAGCTGCCCCTTTCCATTTTTGGGTCCCAAGAGTAGTTAGAGGGCTTTCCTGAAGAATAAATAGATTACTTTTAACTTGACAAAAAGTTATCCCCCTATTAAGAATTTCTGTTTTTTTTTCAATTGATAAAGAAATTTTGTTATTATTAATTTTTTTATCTAGAATAATTGGGGGTATTGGAGGTTTAAATCAAACATCAATTCGTAGCCTTATAGCATACTCTTCAATTCTTCATCTAGGTTGGATAATAGCTGCCTCTATTATTAGAACCGAGGTGTGTTGTATATATTTCTTTATTTATAGTTTTATTTTAATCTCCACTTTTAGTAAAATAATAATCCAAGAAACTAAAAGTAGAAGACAATTTTTTAACATTCTAATATGAAAAAACTTTTCTCGAGTTTATTTGTTCTCAATAATTATATCTATAGGCGGAATACCCCCAATATTAGGATTTTTTGGGAAATGAATAATCTTAACTAGATTAGTTATATCAAAAATATACTTAATATCTTGTTTTTTAATTTTAGGATCAATAATTAGCCTATACTACTATCTAAACTTAAGGTTTTCAATCATTATAAGATACGAAATAGGATGAAAAACTACATTTAGATCAAAAGTTGAGATATACCTAGTAAGCATACTAAGAATAAATTTTAGAGGATTACTATTAATGTTTTATTTTAATAGTTACATATAATATGCGATGATTTTTTTCAACAAATCACAAAGATATTGGTACTTTATATATTCTATTTGGAATTTGAGCTGGATTAGTCGGAACTGCTTTAAGTCTTTTAATTCGAGCAGAATTAGGACAGCCAGGGGCTTTACTTGGTGATGACCAACTATATAATGTTATTGTCACAGCTCACGCCTTTGTTATAATTTTTTTTTTAGTTATACCTATAATAATCGGGGGATTTGGGAACTGATTAGTTCCTTTAATATTAGGAGCACCTGATATAGCATTTCCTCGATTAAACAATATGAGATTTTGATTATTACCTCCTGCTTTATGCTTATTATTAGGATCTGCCGCTGTAGAAAGAGGAGCAGGGACTGGCTGAACTGTATATCCTCCTTTAGCAAGAAATATTGCTCATGCTGGGGGTTCGGTAGATTTAGCAATTTTTTCTCTTCACCTTGCAGGTGTTTCTTCAATTTTAGGAGCTGTTAATTTTATTACAACTGTATTCAATATGCGATGAAGGGGAATACAGCTAGAGCGCCTACCCTTATTTGTATGGTCTGTAAAAATTACAGCGATTCTTTTACTTCTTTCTTTACCTGTACTAGCAGGAGGAATTACTATACTCCTTACTGACCGAAATTTTAATACCTCTTTTTTTGACCCTGCAGGAGGAGGAGACCCTATTTTATACCAGCATTTATTTTGATTCTTTGGTCATCCGGAAGTTTACATTTTAATTCTTCCAGGATTTGGGATAATTTCCCATATTGTTATACATTACGCTTCTAAAAAAGAAACTTTTGGAACTTTAGGAATAATTTATGCTATACTTGCTATTGGACTATTAGGATTTATTGTATGGGCTCACCATATATTTGTAGTAGGAATAGACGTAGACACACGAGCTTACTTTACAGCTGCTACTATAATTATTGCAGTTCCCACAGGAATTAAGATTTTTAGATGATTAGCAACAGTTCACGGATCTCGAATTAAGTATGAAAGAGCAATACTTTGAGCATTGGGGTTTATTTTTTTATTTACTGTTGGTGGATTAACAGGAATTATCTTATCAAATTCATCTTTAGATATTATATTGCATGATAGTTACTATGTTGTAGCTCACTTTCATTATGTTCTATCAATAGGAGCAGTTTTTGCCTTATTTGGTGCTTTTAACTACTGATATCCCCTAATAACTGGTCTAGTACTTCATGAACGATGAACGAAATCCCATTTTTTTATTATATTTATTGGAGTAAACTTAACATTTTTTCCTCAACATTTCTTAGGTTTAAGAGGAATACCTCGACGATATTCAGACTACCCTGACTCCTATATTAAATGAAACGTAATCTCATCAATTGGATCTTTAATTTCATTTGTTGCAGTTCTATTCTTTATATTTATTGTATGAGAAAGTTTAGTTTCTCAACGAGGAGTAATTTGAAGTAGACATCTAAGAACAGCTTTAGAATGAAATAATAATGTACCCTTAGACTTTCATGGAAGAAGTGAAACCGGGGCAATTATTATAAATGAAAATTAA